TCCATCAATATGGAAATCTTTGTTACAGGAATCCATATCAGATATCTATATCCCTATATAACCATATAGGCAAGGCATAACGTAGTCTTTTTGATGGAATCAAGAAAATCAAAGATAAAAATCTCCTGCAACTCAGAATAACCATTTTTCCGCGGAGAAACTGAGTAGCGAGTTATTCCTACGGAGTATCCGGTAGCAAGAGTAATCGACCGACACTATGTTGCGTGGTGCAAGGAAATCACGGATCCGCTTACACATATTTGATCTATATCAAATCTTACTATCAGTCTTATTACCAGAATAGCTGATATATTAATGCTTCAACGGGTCAGGTCCACTTAGTTTTTTAGATTTATAAATTTTCCGCTGGATTTGTTTCGATTGTAAAAGTGGAGAAGTATTGATACTTTGTTAATTGATCCTTGGTTATTTAGAAGATATATGTCTGAAGACAAAATACTAATAATGACAAATGCGGAGGATTCCTTAATAGTTGTCCTAATGCGGGTCATTTTATCATGATAATGACTAAAAAAATACTCAAACCCAGAAATCAAGTATTCTAACATTTAAAGGTGCTTCCTTTTTTCTATTAAAAAAAACTTGAGACCACTGCAGTTTCAGAAAAAAGCCCTTTATCGGATTTGAACCGATGACTTACGCCTTACCATGGCGTTACTCTACCGCTGAGTTAAAAGGGCAATTAGCCCAATAGGAGTATATAAGATATACCTATGCAATTATAAGTTATGATGTTAGACAATTATATCCTTTCTATTCTCTATAGAAGTATATAGAAAGAATGTCAGTCTCAGGGCGACCGTTGAGCAACAATCAATAATTTAGATTTACCTAATTTCTAATTGAATTTATAATTATAAGTATGTTGAAAAGGGTTTCACCATCGATCCTCCCCTTCTTTTATTGAACTATCATAAAAGTTAGATTCACTTGATCTTAATTAATCCACATTCAAATACGAAGGAGGCTCTAGCTTCATTCTCTCATTTGGCGTGAGATAGACTTATCTTAACGAGGCGAGAATGAATAAAATAAATAAGGTGAAGAAAAGAATCGTTTTTATGCAGAGTAATATATCCTCGTCTACGATATAGATTATTCCATTACATTTTGATTGGATTCAAAATTCTATCAATATTCGACAATAGCATATATAGATAGAATCACGAAAGTTGGAAAGATTGTTCGATCGAGCATCCTATTGCCCTTGACAATTACAAAAAACGACTTATACTATGAGTAGAGTATCATGGAGACCGGGCGGCATGCCCCTATCGTCTAGTGGTTCAGGACATCTCTCTTTCAAGGAGGCAGCGGGGATTCGACTTCCCCTGGGGGTAGTAGGGCACTACGAAAGAAAGTTGACCCTGGATTATCGATAAGCCAAAAAAGGATTCTTCCTGGGCCGATGCCCGAGCGGTCAATGGGGACGGACTGTAAATTCGTTGGCGATTTGCCTACGCTGGTTCAAATCCAGCTCGGCCCAAGAAGTCACCGACTCATGAGAATGATATAACCAATTACATACTCCAAAAACAAAAATCCATGATCATAGGGAGGAATAAGGATCCAATCTGACTCTATTTGTTTCTGCTGTTTCTACTAATCTGTATTCATATCTATGCATGAATTCTTCTAACTTTAACCTAAGTCCGGAGAGAGTCCTTTTTCATTGAAAAAGATAGATTTGAGCCATAACCACCGATTGCCAGCTCTATTCAATACTTAATATGTATAACTATGTATACACTCTAGCGATGTAGCTACGTATATCTATAATAATATCGTGAATCAAATAAAAAATCGACTTTTAGTAAATTATATATGATCTATACAGTCGGTTATGGTTCCAATGGAATACAATAGAAAATCTATTCATCCAATTAAGACAAACTCCCCTTGTAAACTATACACATACACCTTTTGTTTTTTATTTTTCTTGGGATTGTAGTTCAATAGGTCAGAGCCCCGCCCTGTCAAGGCGGAAGTTGCGGGTTCGAGCCCCGTCAATCCCGTACCGACCTAGGATCCGACGAATTGATCATCTCTCCATCTTCCATGAAGATAGGGTAGAAAGAGGAGGATCTAATTGACGAGACTTCTTTCACACTTTTCATTTCATCGGTCAACCCAATGTCACTTAGTCATTTGGGAAAATTTCTTGATCTCATCCAAATTGTGCAAGATGGCTAGGTCCCAGTCTAGGAGGTGGAAAAGATCAAAGATGTTCTCCTTCTTTTCTGGGGAGAAAATCCAATAGAGAATAAATGACTTTTTCCTTTTGGATCTCTGTATTTCAACAGGATGAAATCATTTAGCACTTCATCTCATTTGCAGTTTCGACTCTTTTAGTCTTGCTGTTGCCAATGAAAGACCATTCGAACCTCATTCATATGTATGAACCGTTTTCTAAAGAAAGAACAAGTGGGTTATAGAAAGAGTAGAAAAATCGAAGAAATACCATAGATTTCTTGGTGGATCGGGAATGTCACTTTTTGATTCGTTATGTATAATCTTCCTATGTTATACTATTGAATTCTCGAGGATGAATTGATTTGATAGATCAGATTCCTTCATGATATTACAATCTGGTTTCAGTATGATTAGGACTCAATGAATTCCGTTGGATTTCAAAATCCTGTCAAAGGATTTCTCTTCTCTATGGGATTCTATCCCGATTTCTTATGAAGCAAAATAAAATACAATAATGATTATGGAAGTCAATATACTCGCATTTATTGCTACTGCGCTGTTCATTTTAGTTCCTACTGCTTTTTTACTTATCATATACGTAAAAACAGTCAGTCAAAATGATTAATTTGCATTCAATTGAAGTGATTTTTTATTTATTTGATTCGTTTTAATATAACTGAAAGAGATTCCAATTTCAAGCCTTAAAGTAAAGCGTAGCTAAGCAGATTGGATTCAATCTAAGGAAAGATACCCGATGGATAAGATAGTATGGTAGAAGAAAGGATATGAATCTTTCTACCGTACTATCCTTTTTCTGAAGATATGGGATAGAAAATGGGTAGGGATCAATTTACCCTTGTATTAATTACTCACTCATTTCACTATGGCCCGATCCATCGAAACAATAAGACGAGCAGATATACATACAAATACAAAAAGGAGTCAAGTAGTATTTTTCTTTCGTTTCGAAAATAATGAATTAAACCATTAATATAGAATCTAAGGAGTTCTATGGCATTCGTATCTGGAAGGGTACTATAGAATTTTCATGCTTGAACCATGGCTGTATATTGATAAAGCATAAAAAACATTCCCGGGAGTAGAAGAGAAGTACGGCATATGTGCATCACCGCACCCAAGTAATATCGTAACATAGCCTCCCTCCCTTTAGACAAGCACCATGCTTATGCCGTCTACAGTATAAAGTATCTATTGTATCAAACTACTATACTAGCGGAACGACTCTTCCTTTCAAGAATAAAGAAAAAGAAACAGGCAAGCAAATCAAATAAAAATTGCTCTTCATTGTAATACCCATACGGATACTGATGTTAATGTTATCGTAAGAGCAGGTTTATTGATAAGGAAATGGAATGTTTCGAAGGGATTCATTCCATTCAAAAAACTAGAGAGATATTTTCTCTCGAGTTTTGAAATATGAGCACGGGAATAGAATAATGAGTTTCTCAGTTGATCCAAAAGTGTAAAGGGGATTACCAAAAGTTTCAAAAGGGTTAGATTACTGGTAATGGATCGCTTTAGAATTTGTATGTGGATCAAAGATAGGTTTATTGCCAAACAAAGGAGTCATGAATCTAGTCTCTTTGGTAAATTAAAACAATAAATAGGATTCGAGTACCCAATTTAATGAAATCCATTCGTAGTTCCATTAGAGCCCACTTCTACCCCATACTACGAGTGAAAGGGAAAACGAAAAAACTACCATTAAAGCAGCCCAAGCGAGACTTATTATATCCATGCGAATCATGCTCCTATCTTTTCTTTATGAGAAGGAAATCTTCTATTACTGATCCCTATATTGTATTGATCACTAAACTAATAATAGTGGAGTTTAGGGTCCAGAGTCAAAAAAAAAGTGATATTCTGACTTCAAGTTATTAAAAAATCCGTCCTTTGGTTGGCCTGATCTGGATAAAACTATCTTTAGTTCTTTTCACAACACCTAATGAGGAAGGAAAGATTGATAGTCTTTCCTATGCGACAAGCCCCCCGGACGTATCCTGAGAAAAAAGGATTGCTAGTCCTTACCCCATATTCTGTTCTGAGGTTGGGATGATTCTAAAGATAAAGATAAATAAAGTATCAACAGTTCTTTGCTTACGCCCCGCGGAGCAAAAAAAAAGGGGCCAATTCCATACACGCAGTAACATTCCAAGTTTTCCGTGTTGATCGATCAGGCGACACCCGGATTTGAACTGGGGAGAAAGGATTTGCAGTCCCCCGCCTTACCACTCGGCCATGCCGCCACAAAGTCAAAACCCTCTTCTTAGGGAGTCTTAGTGAATCATTGCTTATTTTTTTACCCTACCTGCTCTTTCTTTATTTGATCCAGTTGAAATTTTTGACTTAGATTGTATACTATCTCAACATCTAAAAACAACATCGAAAAAGTCAATTGATTTTTTATTGATTGTATTGAAAGAAAAGAAATCCATTTTCACTCAAAGACTAAAAAAGCGTATTTCATTGTAACTATTAAGTATTGAATAAATGAAAATGGAATTTATGACTGCTTCTTTGGATCTACAATTGTGTTCCCTGACTGTGATCAAAAAGGAAGTCGTATCAATTTCAATCCCTGTTCCAATGAATTATAATAACAACTATGTATCTATGTAAACCCCCAATAGGAAGATGCTTGGCTAAGATACCCATCCTTATAGTCAATGTGCTTTCTTATTCATGATCATTTGGAATAGAAAATGAGTACGAACTTGATGAGCGAGGGACCCAAAATGTAACTAGGATAAAACAGCTAGCTAGCTACTACATATGTACTTAACCAAAAAACTCCTCTTACGTACTGGAATTGTATTCGCCTAAGAAATTCAATCCTATAAACAATTCTCCTTTTTTCCCAAGAATGGAATCAAGGAACTAAGGGTATAACATAGATAATAGAGTAATAGGTATAAATTGGATGAAATAAAAAGAGACTCTTGGATATTATCTAATAGTCAATAGATATGGTATTTTTGGAAGAATCCAATTTGTTTCCATGAATCTGAATCTTGATTCATTTAGCTTTTGATTTCTTGCTTTCATTAGAGTACAAAATTCTCTTTCTCTCTGCCTCCGTCGATACATTACATAGATTCCTATCTAGATGGATTTCCATATATCTATATGATGGGGGTGGATAAAATTTCATGTGATTCAGTAAAGTAATATAATTCCATTATTTCTAGATCGATCCGTATCCTAATCCTATGGTTCGGTAAAGAATGGGCCAGCCAATAATGAATTGAATGGTATTTTTTTAGAAAGGGGAAACTGAATATGTTCCGGGATGCTAGAGATGAGGAAATGTTTACAATACCTGGATTTAGTCAGATTCAATTTCAGGGATTTTCTAGGTTCATTGATGAGGGCTTGATGGAAGAACTTTCTCAATTTCCAAACATTGAGGATGCAGATCAAGAGATTGAATTTAAATTATTTGGCGAATCATATGAATTGGTGGAACCCTTTATAAAGGAAAGAGATGCTGTGTACGCAGCACTTACATATTCCTCTGCATTATATGTACCCGCGGGATTAATTGGGAGAACCGGTGGAGATACGCAAAAACAAACTATATTGATCGGAAGGATTCCTCAAATGACTTCGTTGGGAACCTTTATTGTAAACGGAATTCACAGAATTGTAGTCAATCAAATCTTGCAAAGACCCGGGATTTATTACAGTTTGAGATTGGAAAAAAAGGAAATTGTTTATACTGGCACCATAATATCAGATTGGGGAGGAAGATCGAAATTAGAGATTGATGGAAAAAAGAGGATATGGGCTCGTGTAGGCAAGAAACAAAAAATCTCTATTCTAGTTTTATCATCAGCTATGGGTTCAAATCTAAGGGAAATTCTAGCCAATGTTTGCTACCCTGAAATTCTCTTGTCTTTCCCAAACAAGAAGAATGATGAGAGAGAAAAGATTCTTTCAAAGGAAAATGCCATTTTGGAGTTTTATCAAAAATTTGTTCGTGTAGATGAGGATTTGGATTTGGTAGTTTCAGATTCCTTATGTGAAAAATTACAAGAGAAATTTTTTAAACAAAGATGTGAATTAGGAAGAGTTGGTCGACAAAATCTCAATCAGCGGCTGAATCTTAATATACCTCAAAATATTACATTCTTGTTACCATCCGATGTATTGGCTGCTGTGAATTATTTGATCGGATTCCCATTTGGAATGGGTAAACTTGACGATACGCATCACTTGAAAAATAAACGTATTCGTTCCGTAGGGGATCTATTGCAGGATCAATTAAGATTGGCTTTGGTTCGTTTGGAAAAGGTAGTTGAAGAAAGTCTATGTGAAGTAATCTGGGATGATATAGTGACTCCCCCTAACCCTAAGTTGGTGATAACTAGAAGTCCATTAACAAGGACTTTTAAATCATTTTTCGGTCGACACCCTTTATCTCAGGTTTTTGATCAAACTAATCCATTGTCACAACTAGTTCATGGGCGAAAATATAGTTTTTTGGGTCCTGGGGGATTGACAGCAGATACTGCTAGTTCTCGTCCACGAGATATCCATCCTAGTTATTATGGACGTATTTGTCCAATTGATACCTCTGAAGGAATCAAGGTTGGACTTATTGGATCCTTAGCCATTCATGCAAGGATTGGTGATTGGGGGTGGATAGAGAGTCCCTTTTATGAAATATCTGAAAGATCAAAAGAGGAACAGATGGTTTATTTATCACCAAGGAGAGATGAATACTATAGGGTAGGGACTGGAAATTCTTTGGCCTTGAATTGTGGTATTCAGGAAGAAGAGGCTGTTCCAGCTCAATACCGTCAAGAATTTCTGACTATTGCATGGGAACAGATTCAGCTTCGAAACATTTCTCCTCTCCAATATTTTTCTCTTGGTGCTTCCCTGATTCCTTTTATGGAGCATAATGATGCCAATCGAGCTTTAATGGGTTCTAATATGCAGCGTCAAGCAGTCCCTCTTTATCAGTGTGAAAAGTGCATTGTTGGGACTGGGTTGGAAGGCCAAGTGGCTCTCGATTCGGGGAATTCGGCTATAGCCGAAGGCGCGGGAAAGATCATTTATACCGATGCTGAAAAGATCGTTGTTTTATCCGGCAATGGAGACACTATAACCATTCCATTGGTTGTATATCAGCGTTCCAACCAAAATACTTGGATACATCAAAAATCCCAGGTTCATCGGGAAAAATATCTTAAAAAAGGACAAATTTTGGCGGATGGTGCGGCTACATTTGGTGGCGAACTAGCATTGGGAAAAAATATATCAGTAGCTTATATGCCATGGGAAGGTTACAATTTTGAAGATGCGGTACTTATTAGCGAACGTCTAGTATATCACGATATTTATACTTCTTTTGATATACGCAAATATGAAATTCAGACTTATGTGACAAATCAAGGACCCGAAAGAATCACTAATGAAATACCAGGGTTGGCGCCCTATTTCCTCCGAAATTTAGACAGAAATGGAATAGTAATGCTGGGATCTTGGGTACAAACAGACGATGTTTTAGTAGGCAAATTAACACCCCTGACAGCGAAGGAATCATTGATCGAGCCCGAAGATAGATTATTACGAGCCCTACTTGACCTTCCGGTATCCCCGGCAACAAAGGAAACTTGTCTCACGTTGCCCATAGGTGGAACAGGTCGAGTTATTGATGTGAGCTGGTTCAAGAGAAGTGGTGATAGCGAACTTATTCGTGTATATGTCTTACAGAAACGTAAAATCCAAGTGGGTGATAAAGTTGCTGGACGACATGGGAATAAAGGTGTCATTTCAAAGATTTTGCCTAGACAAGATATGCCTTATTTCCAAGATGGGACACCTGTTGATATGGTCCTCAACCCATTAGGAGTACCCTCGCGAATGAATGTGGGACAGATCTTTGAATGCTCGCTCGGATTAGCGGGAAGCCTGCTGGACAGACATTATAGAATAACGCCTTTTGATGAGAGATACGAACAAGAGGCGTCGAGAAAACTCGTGTTTTCTGAATTATATGAAGCCAGTAAGCAAACATCGAATCCATGGGTATTTGAACCTGAGTATCCTGGAAAAAGCATCATATTTGATGGAAGAACAGGAGATCCTTTTCAACGACCCGTTTTAATAGGAAAGTCCTATATCCTCAAATTAATTCATCAAGTTGATGATAAAATCCATGCGCGTTCCACTGGGCCTTATGCATCTATTACACAACAAGCAGTTAAGGGGAGGAAAAAGCTAGGGGGACAACGAGTAGGAGAAATGGAAGTTTGGGCTCTAGAAGGATTTGGTGTTGCTCATATTTTACAAGAGATGCTCACTTATAAATCTGATCATAGGAGAGCTCGTCGGGAACTACTCGGTACAATCATCTTTGGAGGAACAATTAATCCTGAGGGTGCTACAGAATCTTTTCGGTTGCTCGTTCGCGAACTACGATCTTTGTCTCTTGAACTGAACCATTTCCTTGTATCTGAGAAAAACTTCGAGATTACTAGGAAGGAAGTTTGATCAAAATCACAATAAGAATTTATCTTCTATGATCGACCAGTATAAACATCAACAACTTCGAATAGGATTAGTTTCGCCTCAACAAATAAGGGCTTGGGCTACTAAAATTCTACCTAATGGAGAAGGAGAAATAGTTGGAGAGGTTAAAAAAGCCTCCACTTTTGATTACGAAAGCGATGAACCGGTAAAAGATGGGTTGTTTTGTGAAAGAATTTTTGGACCGATAAAAAGTGGATTTTGTGCTTGTGGTAATTATCAAGACATTGAGGAAGAAAAAGAACAATCTCGATTTTGTAAAGTATGCGGAGTAGAATCTGTGGATTCTCGGATACGAAGATATCAAATGGGATACATAAAATTAGCACGTCCAATGACTCATATATGGTATTTGAAACGTCGTCCTAGTTATATCGCGAATCTTTCAGATCAACCTCTTAAGGATTTAGAAGGCCTGGTATACCGCGGTGTGTGATTTGATCGAAATTACGATTCTACAGATTCAGAATGAAAACCTGTCATCCTATTTCATCCGATTGGGATGTCTCTAGATCTGTCATGTCTATTGGTAAAAATAACATGAAGCTCAGAATTATACGTTTCTTCAATAACCTACAAATCAAAAGGAAATTGATCCATGGTCGATTCCGCTGCAGAGTATAATTCGTAGGGAATTACTAATCATACCTCGTTAAAAAAAGGGGGATTTCTTTTATTTTCTTCGTGGAACTAACTATTATCATTTGTTTTAGAATTCTAAATTTCGAGGAATTTAGAAAGAGATTTTTTTAAAGTTAACCAAATCGAAATAGGAGGAAAGGAAATATGATGACATGGTTCCAGGAGTATATACATCGCATATAGGCTTTAGAGAGGATCATGCCATAACCATCGAGGCTAACTAGGGACCTAAAGGATCGAATAGAACGATAGATAGACAAGTCAAACCTTTGTGATGTGAGTTCCAAAGCCTTTCTTAGGGGTATTCATCATTCGAGGGGAAGTAGACTACTCAAAAATTTTTCATTTATGTTGTAATTGAGGAAGAACAAAAAAGGAAAAATAAAATCAATGAGGGTTGGTCCTCGCTGTTAACTTGAGTAAGGAGTAGATACTTGTGGGGTTTTTTACAGTTCAATTTGTAAGTGAGAACCTCTTTCGTTGGTATAACTACTTGAGCCGGATGAAAGGAAACCTTCACGTCCGATTTGGAGGGGGGGTCCAATAGGAACCTATCCTAATTATTTTTTTGCTAGGCCTAGAGATAATAAAAAACATCCTTTCTTACGATTACGAGGTTCATTCAGATCTGAGATGGAATACTGTACATCTAGCATGGCTCCTTTCTTTAGTACTGAGGGCTTCGATACATTGAGAAATCGACAACTATCCAGTGGAGCTGCTGCTATCAGAGAAAAATTAGCCGATCCGGATTTGGGAATGGTTATTGATCGTTCGTTGTCGGAATGGAACGACTTGGTAGAAGAAGAAAAATTTCCAGAAGAAGAAAAATTTGCAGAAGAAGGATCCGCCGGGTCCGAAGATTGGAGGGCTATACAAATTCGAAGGAGAAAAGCTTTTTTAGTTAGACGCATACAATTGGCTAAGCACTTTATCCAAGCAAATGTAGAACCAGAACGGATGGTTTTGTGCCTATTACCAGTGCTTCCTCCCGAATTGAGGCCACTCTTTCGGCTAGAAGATGAGGATACAGTTGTGGGTTCAGATATTAATGAACTTTATACAAGAGTTATCTCTCGGAACAATCGTCTTAGTGAACTGATAAGGAAATTGACGCCGGTGGGAGTAATAAGAGCTCAGGAGAAAGTAGTACAAGAGGCTGTTGATACACTTCTTGATAATGGGATCCGGGGAGAGCCACTGAAGGACCATAACAATCAAGTTTATAAGTCCTTTTCAGATGTAATTTCAGGCAAAGAGGGAAGATTTCGTCATACTCTACTTGGTAGACGTGTCGATTATTCAGGTCGTTCTGTCATTGTGGTGGGTCCTTCTCTTTCATTACATGAATGTGGATTACCTCGAGAAATAGCAATGGTGCTATTTCAGCCATTTGTCATTCGTGTTCTATTTAGACAACATCTTGCTTCCAGCATAAAGATTGCTAAAAGTCTAATTTGGCAAAACAGACCGATTGTATGGGAAATACTTCAACAAGTTATGCAGGGACATCCTGTATTGCTAAATAGAGCCCCCACTTTGCATAGATTGGGCATACTGGCCTTCCAGCCTATTTTAGTAGAGGGACGCGCGATTTGGTTACATCCATTGGTTTGTAAGGGATTCAATGCGGACTTCGATGGGGATCAAATGGGAGTTCATATACCTTTATCCTTGGAAGCTCAAGCCGAAGCTCGTTTACTTATGTTTTCTCATACGAATCTCTTATCCCCAGCCGTTGGTGATCCCATTTGTGTACCAACTCAAGATATGCTTATCGGACTCTATTTATTAACGATAGGAAATCGTGTAGGTATTTATGCAAATAGGTATAATCCATGTGACCACAGACACTACCAAAATCAAAGAGTTGAGAATACTAAGTCTAAATTTAGGAAAGCCAAAGAACCCCATTTTTATAGCTCCTATGATGCACTCGGGGCTTATCGGCAGAAACGAATCGATTTGGATAGTCCTTTGTGGTTAAGGTGGCGACTAGAGCAACCTGTCATTTCCTCACGCAATGGAGAAGTTCCCATCGAAGTTCAATATGAATCCCGGGGTACTTATCATGAGATTTATGGTCACTATCGAGTAGTAAGAAGTTTCAAAAAAAAAAAGTGTCTTTCTATATACATTCGAACCACCGTTGGCCATATTTCCTTTTATCGAGAAATAGAAGAAGCCCTACAGGGGCTAGAGGGATTTTGTGGTTCCCATTGTTAAATGTTCGTTTTGTGGTTCCAATTGTAGATGTTACCTAAGTAATTATATGAGACCCCGAAGAATCTGGTTCGCTTCCGCTCCACGGGTATCATAATTCCGTATTTGTACCTAAATAAAGATCGAGGAAAGGAAGTCTTAGAATCACCGACTCAAACCCATTGTCATTGTAGAATCCTACTCATTAGAATAGGGAGGTACTTATGGGAAAAAGGGCCAAAAATTGGGTCTTTCACAATAAAGTGATAGATGGAACTGCCATGAAACGAATTATTAGCAGATTAATAGATTATTTCGGACTAGCCTATACATCATACATTTTGGATCAAATAAAAACTTTGGGTTTCCAGCAAGCCACTGCCACATCCATTTCATTGGGAATTGATGATCTTTTCACAACACCCTCTAAGGGATGGTTAGTCCAAGATGCTGAACAACAAAGTTTGATTTTCGAAAAGCAACATCATTATGGGAATGTACATGCAGTAGAAAAATTACGTCAATCAATTGAGACATGGTATGCTACAAGTGAGTATTTGAAACAAGAAATGAATCTTAATTTTAGGATGACTGATCCCTTTAATCCAGTTCATATAATGTCTTTTTCAGGAGCTAGGGGAAATCCATCTCAGGTCCACCAATTAGTGGGTATGAGAGGATTAATGTCAGATCCTCAAGGACAAATGATTGATTTACCTATTCAAAGCAATTTATGCGAAGGGCTTTCTTTAACGGAGTACATAATTTCCTGCTACGGAGCCCGCAAAGGGGTTGTGGATACTGCAATACGAACAGCAGATGCTGGATACCTTACGCGTCGACTTGTTGAGGTAGTTCAACACATGGTTGTACGTAGAACAGATTGTGGAACTGCTCGGGGTACTTACGTGAGTACTCAAAATGGGATGACGGAAAGAGTTCTTATACAAACACTAATAGGTCGCGTCTTAGCGAACGATGTCTATATGGGTCTGCGATGCATTGCTACGAGAAACCAAGATATTGGGATTGGACTTTTCAATCGATTCATAACCTCTCGGACGCCTACAATATCTATTCGAACCCCCTTTACTTGCAGGACTACATCTTGGATCTGTCGATTATGTTATGGTAGGAGTCCTGATCATGGTGACCTCGTCGATTTGGGGGAAGCGGTAGGTATTATTGCGGGTCAATCAATTGGGGAACCCGGGACTCAACTAACATTAAGAACTTTTCATACGGGTGGAGTATTCACAGGTGGTACTGCGGAATATGTACGAGCTCCTTTTAATGGAAAGATACAATTCAATGAAGATTTGGTTCATCCTACACGCACACGTCATGGACATCCTGCTTTTCTATGCTATGTAGACCTATGCCTAACTATCCAAAGTCAGGATATTATACATAATGTGAATATTCCATCAAAAAGTTTGATTTTGGTTCAAAAAAATCACTATGTGGAATCAGAACAAGTAATTGCTGAGATTCGTGCTGGAACATCCACTTTCCATTTGAAAGAGAGGGTTGAAAAACATCTTTATTCGGACTCAGAAGGAGAAATACATTGGAGTAGGGATGTGTACCAGGCATCTCAATATACACATGGTAATGTTCAGTTCTTAACCAATAAAACAAGTCATTTATGGATATTATCAGGAGATTTGTGCAGAAACAGCCTAGTGCCCTTTTCGCTCCACAAAGATCAAGATCAAATTCATATTCAACCCCTTTCTTCCCAAAACAAAGAAATTTCTGACCTATCAGCTAATAAGAATCTAATAAGACACAGATTGTTTGGCTGGGATTCCGCGGTCAAAAAGGGGAAGATAATTGATGATCATACAGGATCCGAGCGAATCATATCCAATGGGCATTGGAATTTCATTTCTCCTGCTATTTCACCCGAGAATTTTTATTTGTTGTCGAAGAGGGACAGAAATGGATTCATAATCCCAGTACAATACGATCCAGAAAGGGAGAAGGAACTAAGGCATTCTGCTGGGATTAAGATTGAAATACCCATCAAAGGTATTTTACGCAGAAACAGTATTCTTGCTTATTTTGATGATCCCCGATACAGAGTAAACAGTTCAGGAATTATTAAATATGGCACCGCGAACATTCAGACTGAGATCGAGTCCATATCCGTGGAAGAAGGTTTGATTACTTATCGAGTAATCAAACCAGAATTTCTACAAAAATGCCAAATCAACCCCGATGTTGAGCTATTTTTTTTCATTCCCGAGGAAGTGCATATCTTATCCGAATCTTCGTCTATAATGGTACGGAACAATAGTCTCATTGGAGTAGATACAAGAATTACTTTTTCTAGAAGAAGCAAAATAGGTGGATTGGTCCAAGTGGAGAAAAAAAAAAACGGGATTGAACTGAAAATCCTTTCTGGGGATATCCATTTTCGTGGGAAAAAAGATAAGCTATCCGAGGACATTGGCATCTTGATACCACCAGGAACGGGAAAAAAATTTGATAAAAAATCAAAAGGAAAAAATCGGGTCTATGTCCAAAAGATCACACCTATCAAAAAGAATAATTCTATCAACAAGAATAAATTTTTTGTTTCAGTACGACCCGTAGTAACGTATGAAATAACGGAGGATAGTATGAGTCTGGTAAGGCTTTTTCCCCCGGATACGCTACAGGAAAAAAAGAATTGGCAACTCCGGGTTGTCGATTATATCCTTTATGGAGAGAACAAACCAATTCGGGGAATTTCACGCAGAAGCACAAGTTTTCAATTAGTTCGGACTTGTTTAGTCTTGAATTGGTGCGAAGACCAAAACAAAGAGGATTCCATAGAAGAAGAGGTTTATGCTTCTTCCGCTGAAGTAAGGGCAAATGGTCTGATTCGATATTTCATAAGGATTGATTTGGTGAAGTACCCCATTTTGTATACTGGAAAAAGGAATGATAGGACGAGTTCACTGATACCTGAGACTAGAGCATATTGCACCACTATCCATGTGCCTTCGAAGATTCAATCACTTAGTCAACATCAAGGAACTATTGGTACATTTCTTAATAGAGATAAGGAAAGACAATCTCTTACAATTTTTTCATCATCTAATTGTTCTCGCGTCCTTCCATTCAATGAATCGAAATACCCCAATGTAAACAAAGAATCCATTCAAAAAAGAGAGGATCTCCTGATTAAATCACAGGGTCTCTTGGGTACTGGAACGAAAATGAAGAATTTTGCTTCATCTTACCATTCAATAAGTCATAATGAGCTCTTTTTAAAGAAATATTTACTATTTGATTATCCAAAACAAGCTTTGCCACAATTTTCTTATTTTGATTTACTAGATGAAAATGGGAGAATCTCTACCCACAACCCAGACAGCGGCATACCTTTTAATATATTCGACTCGAATTCGTGCTTTCTACATCACGATTATGCTGACGTAGCATCCACAATAATTAGCCTTGGACAGTTTCTTTTTGAAGATGTATGCATATCGAAAAGTGGATCAGGCATAAAATCGGGTCAAGTTCTAATGGTTCATCTTGACTCTTTCATAATAAGATCGGCTAAACCCTATTTAGTGCCCCGAGGAGCCACTGTGCATGTTGGTTATGGCGAAATCCTTTCCGAAGGCGATACATTAGTAACTTTTATATATGAAAAATCGAGATCTAGTGATATAACTCAGGGTCTTCCAAAAGTAGACGAACTCTTCGAAGGTCGTTCGGTTGATTCAATATCGAGGAACCTAAAAGAAGAATGTGAAAATCTAACCGAAATCTTTGGAATTCCTTGGGGATTTCTCCTTGGTGCTGAACTAACCATAGAGCTACGTCGTATTTCTTTGGTTAGTGAGATTCAAGAGGTTTATCGATCTCAGGGGGTACAGATTCATAATAGACATATAGAGCTTATTGTACGCCAAATAACATCCAAAGTTTTGGTTTCAGAAGATGGAATGTCTAATGTTTTTTCACCTGGTGAACTAATCGAATTCTCGCGAGCAGAACGAGCGGGTCGTGCTTTAGAAGAACCTATTTGTTACCGAGCGGCCTTAGTGGGAATCACGAAAGCATCTTTGAACACTCAAAGTTTCATATCCGAAGCGAGTTTTCAAGAAACCGCTCGAGTTTTAGCAAAGGCCGCTATACGAGGCCGGGTTGATTGGTTGAAAGGGCTGAAGGAGCATGTTGTTCTGTCGGATATTATCCCCGCCGGTACCGGATTGAAAACACCCTTCAAAGAAATACAAGAGCATACTTTTTTTGGCTGTGGAAATACAAAAGAAGAATCTATTTAGGAAGGGTTGAGTGAGAAAGATTCTCTTTTAACATAGAGAATGAATTCCATACAGATGCTTCTTGGATCCAAAAGACAAAGATTGCGCATGGTACATCAGAACAATCATTCTAGGGGATCTAAGTGGACTCATTATTATCTATTTTCTAGTATAGTCCTTTGTTAATAAGTTAATAAGCATAATATAGAAGGGATTTCAGAATGAGTGGATTGCACCGTTTATGAATGGTCAATTTACTTATAAGGTTCCGTTGGAACAATTATTTATTTCATCTTGTCCCTTTTTTATTTGGAAGAGGAAGTGTGGGGAAAATGACAAGAAGATATTGGGACATCAATTTGGAAGAGATGATAGAAGCAGGGGTTCATTTTGGTCATGGTATTAGACAATGGAATCCTAGAATGGAACCTTACATTTCTGCAAAGCGTAAAGGTACTCATATTACAAATCTTATGAAAACCGCTCGTTATTTATCAGAAGCTTGCGACTTACTTTATGACGCAGCAAGGAGAGGGAAACACTTCTTAATAGTTGGTACGAAAGATAAAGCGGCGGATTCGGTAGCATCTGCGGCAATAAGGGCTCGGTGTCATTATATCAATAAAAAATGGCTCGGTGGDATGTTAACGAATTGGTCCACTACAGAAAGGAGACTTCAGAAATTCAGGGACTTGAGAGTGAAAGCAGAACAAAAGACGGGACAACTCCGCCGTCTCCCGAAAAGAGATGTAGCAATAATGAAGAGGCAATTATCTCACTTTCAAACATATCTGGGTGGGATCAAATATATGACTGGCTTACCCGACATTGTTATCATCCTTGATCAGGAAAAAGAATATATGGCTCTGAGAGAATGCATCACTTTGGGTATTCCAACGATATGTTTAATCGATACAAACTGTGATCCAGATCTCGCGGATATTCCGATTCCAGCCAACGATGACACTATAGCTTCAATCCGATGGATTCTTAACAAATTGGTATCGGCAATTTGTGAAGGTAGTTCTAGCTAGCTATAGAAGAAGTCTTTAATTAATAATGAGAAAAGTACATTCAATGCTTATGGAAGAGATTCATTGCATCGGTTACTATTTCGAAAAAAGATTCAAATCGATGGTATATATTACGTGATTGCGTCAGGAATTTTATATCCAAAATATAGAATTCAAGTAGGAGCTAGGAGAGTCGAGAAAGAAATGGTTGAATCAAAATAATTCCTTGTGAAGTTCCATTCCAACCAGAGGGTAATATGAATGTTCTACCATGTTCTATCAACACAATAAAGGGCTTATACGAGATATCGGGTGTGGAAGTAGGCCAACATTTCTATTGGCAAATAGGGGGATTCCAAATTCATGGCCAAGTACTTATTACTTCTTGGGTCGTAATTGCTATTATATTAGGTTCAGTCACTATATCCGTTCGGAATCCCCAAGTCATTCCGACCGATGGTCAGAATTTCTTTGAATATGTCCTTGAATTCATTCGAGACTTGAGCAAAACACAAATTGGAGAAGAAGAATATGGTCCGTGGGTTCCTTTTATTGGAACTCTTTTCCTATTTATTTTTGTTTCTAATTGGTCAGGTGCTCTTTTACCTTGGAAAATCATAGAGTTACCACACGGGGAGTTAGCTGCACCTACGAATGACATAAATACTACTGTTGCTTTAGCTTTACCCACGTCTGCGGCCTATTTCTATGCGGGCCTTAGTAAAAAAGGATGGTCTTATTTCGGAAAATACATTCAACCAACGCCAATACTATTACCTATTAACATTTTAGAAGATTTTACAAAACCTTTATCACTGAGTTTTCGACTTTTCGGTAATATATTGGCTGATGAATTAGTAGTTGTTGTTCTTGTTTCTTTAGTGCCCTTAGTCGTTCCTATACCCGTGATGTTCCTTGGATTATTCACAAGTGGGATCCAGGCTCTTATTTTTGCAACTTTAGCCGCGGCTTATATAGGTGAATCCATGGAAGGTCATCATTGACGAGCTTTCAAAATAGCAAAGAAAATCAAGTAATGCTTTCAATTTGATGCGAAAGATCGACTTTTTTATTTCAATCTATTTCAAAAAAAGTCCATGAATCTAATTTGGACTTTCTTGTTTGAGATGGGCGACGAAAAAGAACTCTGTTCTACGGAATGATTCTTGATTTAGGAATCAAATAGGAAGGAATTTCGATTGGATCCATTTTGGGGGTATTCGATCCCTTTCTTTCTGTCGATGTGATAGAATGATAAGGGGTTTATGAATCAAATAACAAAGTGTATTACGGGGTTCGACCACATTACATAGACGTAGCTACCCCCATATTCTATGTGCGTTTTATACAACGAAGATTCATTCTAGGATCCAATTCACTAAGATGCTTGCGGATGGTTTACGTTATGTAAGAAAGCCATGTATATGTGATAATATCCAATACTTATCTATCAGCTAGAGGTAATATGACTTTGACTTCATTTCCCATATTATTTTATATAGATTAGATTCTGATATAATATACATCAAGTCCGTTAATTCGATTTCTTTCATCTTTGACTGTGTGCATTGAAAATAAAGAAATGAAGTGAAGCAGATAATATTGATATGCATATAGAGAAGAAGAAAAGAAGTCGCGAAGAATGGACAGACGTTAGTAAGAAATAGAAGAACTATGAATGTATGCAGTTACGATTGGATGAGGAATCAAAACGAGATATTGAAGTAGTTCTTTCAGTAATATCAAATAGCAGAATTCGCTCTTAAATGGGTTCCTTTAGTGCGATGGGCCTGAGTGGAAGTACTAAGCAATAATAACCATTCATTTTTTTAAGTAATATAAGAATTCACTGGCATTTCTTTATTTGCTAATATCATTAACCACTTTTTCATTTTTTGGGTGTGAGGAGCTTACCATGAATCCCATAATTTCTGCTGCTTCTGTTATTGCTGCTGGCTTGGCCGTAGGCCTTGCTTCCATTGGACCCGGAGTTGGTCAAGGTACTGCTGCAGGCCAAGCCGTCGAAGGGATCGCGAGACAACCAGAAGCAGAGGGTAAAATACGAGGTACTTTATTGCTTAGTCTGGCTTTTATGGAGGCTTTAACAATTTATGGACTGGTCGTGGCATTAGCACTTTTATTCGCAAATCCCTTTGTTTCATCCTAAAAGGGTGAAAACTATATACACTATTTGGTGAGACAATACTAGGGGAAAGGACTCATTTGAGTAATTCGCGGATTCGCTCGCTTTCTCCCGTCTCTTACTTAGTCGAATGGGACTTTGACCCCTTTTTGGGGGCTATGTTGACAGTGATACTATAGGGGTTGTTTAAGGAAATATGAATAGACGTGATAGGGGGCTCCGCTTTCTTTTTTATTTTTTTGATTAGTTCGATCCACAAGAGGAGAGCATATGAAAAATCTAAGTCACTTTTTACTTTCTTTGGCTCACTGGCCATCCGCCGGTTCTTTCGGGTTTAATACCGATATTTTAGCAACAAATCTAATAAATCTCAGTGTGGTGCTTGGTGTATTGATCTTTTTCGGAAAGGGAGTGTGTGCGAGTTGTGTATTTCAAGAATAGGTTGGATTCAATCAGCTGCACTTTTCAATAGATAATGGAGAAAGAAGGTGCATGATCTCAACGAATTACTTCTGAATAAAGCCATATCTTCTAAGAACCATAGCATTTCGTGACTCATTGGTAAATAAACTTGATTCTCGATCAACCAATAAAGAATGTGGGATCATTAAATTAACATGGTTAAAGCTAAATGGTTTGAAGTCTAGGAGCATAATATAGTACTCTTTCTACCACTGTTTTAGTACAACTAAAAGGGTTTCCAAATGTATAAAATAGTTTATTGATATAGAACACTCATATCGATAGTTGAACTATTGACTAGGGAAAAGGGGACCTTGTACCCCCTTTTACCTAATGCTGGATCGACGACCTATGTATAAAAAAGAATTCCTTTGGAATAAAAAAAAAAAGAAATAAAAGAAACGACTTTGCTGACAATACCATTTTGGGTCGAGTCGGAAGAGCCCCAGGCAGATATCCTGGTTTTTCTTGTATCAGTTTTGATATCGTGGACGTGGC